AAAAAAGAAATTCCAAATTAGCATGAAAAGGTATTAACAAAACAGAATTCAAATTCGAATTTCTTCGAATTTGAATAATAATATCTCATTCTCGAATTTGAATTCGTTTATTTTCTCGATTCTACTCTTTTTTTTTTTTCAACACTAATATTGACAACAGTGTATCAAACAAATATAATCCGATCGTGAATAAATTGATTGATTTATTCACGTTACAGAGGCTTTTTTTTTTACTTCAGTAAATGGTGAGTTCGTTGGACTTTCTCTGATACAAACATGAAGTTCCTTTTTGATTCAAATGTAAATAATATAGTAAATAGAAATGGAAAAATAATAAAAAGAAATTACAAAAATGACTAATGTATACCACTCTAGATCTAGACAAGGGGGGTGGTTCATCTTTTTTTTTTGTTTCTTTTTCGATTGTATCCACACATCCTACTTTTTGGGGGGAGGGGGTTGCTAACTCAATGGTAGAGTACTCGGCTTTTAAGTGCGACTCCATTTTTTACACATTTTTATGAAGCGATTGTTTTGTCCATACCCTCGGTAGAGTTTGTAAGACCACGACTGATCCAGAAAGGAATGAATGGAAAAAGCAGCATGTCGTATCAATGGCGAATTCGAAAAATATTTCATTCTTATTGGATCCGACCATCATTTTTGTTTTAATTCTCGGCTCGGAACAACAAAAGATTCAGTTGGGTTTAATTAATAAAGGGATAGAGCTTGGCAACTCCAATTCTAGGGAAACAAAAAGTAACGAGCTTTCATTTTTTCATTCGAATGATTACCCCATCTAATTGTACGTTAAAAATATATTAGTGCTTGATGCGGGAAAAGCTTTTCCCATGAATGGATTTTAAAGTTTTGTTATGAGTCCTAACTATTAGCTATTCTCCATTATGAGGTGGCAATAAATGTGTAGAAGAAAGAGTATATTGATAAAGATATTTTTTTTTTTCCAAAATCAAAAGAGCGATTGGGCGGATAAAATAAAGGATTTCGAACTAGCTTGTTATCCTAGAACAATCAGATGGAAAAAGCGAGTGGAGAGAGTCCGTTTTATTTTCTAGGTATCTATTCATATTCGTTCTAATTCGAATATATATATAATATATAATGAATATATATAATAATAAATACCCGGTTTTGACTGTATCGCACTATGTATCATTTGATAATCCAATGAATCTCTGATCCTTTGACAAAATCGAATTTTAAAGATGGAGGACTATCAAATATATTTAGAACTAGATAGATCTCGCCAACAGAACTTCCTATACCCACTTATTTTTCGGGAATATATTTATGGACTCGCCTACGGTCATGATTTAAATAGAAATCGATCCATTTTGGTGGAAAATGTGGATTATGATAAGAAATCTAGTTTACTAATTGTAAAACGTTTAATTACTCGAATGTATCAACAGAATCATTTGATTCTTTTTGCTAACGATTCTAACAAAAAAAACCCATTTTGGGGTTCTAACAAGAATTTGTATTCTCAAAAAATATCAGAGGGTTTTGCCGTCGTCGCAGAAATTCCATTTTCCAGACAATTACAATTCCGTTCTTTTTTAGAAGAGTCGGAAATCGTAAAATCTTTTAATAATTTGCGATCAATTCATTCCATTTTTTCCTTTTTCGAGGATAAATTTACATATTTTAATTTTGTTTCAGATGTACAAATACCCTATCCTATTCATCTGGAAATCTTGGTTCAAAGTCTTCGATACTGGGTGAAAGATCCCCCCTTCTTTCATTTATTAAGATTGTTTATTTATGAGTATTGTAATTGGAATAGTCTTATTACTAAAAAAAAACTTATTTCTACTTTTTCAAAAAGTAATCCAAGAATTCTCTTGTTCCTATATAATTTTTTTGTATGTGAACACGAATCCATCTTCCTTTTTCTACGTAAGAGATCCTCTTATTTACGATTAAACTCTTTTATTGTTATTTTTGAGCGAATCTATTTCTATGCAAAAATCGAACATCTTGTGGAAGTCTTTTCTAAGAATTTTTCGTCTACCTTATCATTCTTCAAGGATCCTTTGATTCATTATGTTAGATATCAAGGAAAAGCCATTCTGGCTTCAAAGAATGCGCCTCTTTTGCTGAATAAATGGAAACACTATCTCATCTATTTCTGGCAATGTCATTTTGATGTTTGGTCTCAACCTGGAACGATCCATTATATAACTCCACTATTATCCGAGCATTCATTTCACTTTTTTTGGGGGGGCTATCTTTCAAATGTGCGGCTCAATTTTTCAGTGGTCCGGAATCAAATGCTAGAAAATTCATTTCTAATCGAAATTTTTAGGAAAAAGCTTGATACAGTAGTTCCAATTATTCCTTTAATTAGATCTTTGGCTAAAGCGAGATTTTGTAATATATTAGGGCATCCCATTAGTAAGCCTGTTTGGGCCGATTCATCCGATTTTGATATTATTAACCGATTTTTGCGGATATGCGGAAATTTTTCTCATTATTA